GTTATTATTTCAATTCCCCGAGTGGTACGAGGATTTAAAGGATTGGAATAGAGAAATGCATGTTAAATGCACCTATAACGGTGTGCAATTATCAGAAACAGAATTTCCGAAAGATTGGTTAACAGACGGTATTCAGATAAAGATCCTATTTCCTTTCTGTCTGAAACCTTGGCGCAGATCGAAGCTACGATCCCATCATAGAGATCCAATGAAAAAGAAAGGAAAAAAGGTCAATTTTTGTTTTTTAACAATCTGGGGAATGGAAACCGAACTACCTTTTGGTTCTCCCCGAAAACGACCTTCCTTTTTTGGACCCATTTATAAAGAACTCAAAAAAAAAATTAGAAAAGCGAAAAAAAAATGTTTTCTAGTTCTAAGAGTTTTCAAAGAAAAAACAAAATGGTTTCTAAAGGTCTCAAAAGAAAAAACAAGATGGATTATCAAAATAGTTCTATTTATAAAAAGAATAATAAAAGAGTTTTCAAAAGTAAACCCGATTTTTTTATTTGGATTGAAGAAAGTATATGAACCGAATGAAAATGGAAAATATTTCATAACCCTAATGAATAATAGGATTGTTCCTGAATCGACCATCCAAATCAGATCCATGGATTGGACAAATTATTCACTGACAGAAAAAAAAATGAAGGATCTGTCTGATAGGACAACCCTAATCAGAAATCAAATGGAAAGGGTCACAAAAGACAAAAGAAAAATATTTCTAACTCCAGATATGAATATTCGTCCTAACGATACAAGTTGTGTTGATAAAAGATCGGAATCGCAGAAACATATTTGGAAGATATCAAAAAGAAGAAGTGAGATATTCATATTCATACGCAAATGGCACTATTTTATGAAATTTTTCAGTGAAAGAATATACATAGATATCTTTCTATGTACCATTAACATTCCCAGAGTCAATGCACAACTTTTCCTTGAATCAACAAAAAAGATTATCAATAAATACATTTACAATGATGAAAAAAATAAAGAAGAGATTGATGAAACAAATCAAAACACAATTCACTTTATTTCGACTATTAAAAAGTCGCTTTCTAATATTAGTAATAAGAAATCAAAGATTTGTTGTGACCTATATTCCTTGTCCCAAGCATCTGTATTTTACAAATTATCACAAATCCAAGTTACTAACAAGTCTCTCTTGAGATCTTTACTTCAGTATCGAGAAGCATATCTTCTTCTTAAGGATAGAATAAGGAATTACTTTGGAACACGAAGAATATTTGATTCCAAATCAAGGCATAAAAAACTTCCGAATTCTGGAATAAATGAATGGAAAAATTGGTTAAGGAGTCATTATCAATACAATTTATCTCAGACTCGATGGTCTAGATTAGTACCGCAAAAGTGGCGAAATAGGGTCAATCAATGTCGTACGATTCAAAATAAAGACTCAAAAAAGAATTCATATGAAAAAGACCAATTCATTCATTACGAGAAACAAAATGATTATGCAGTGAACTTATTGCCGAGTCAAAAAGGAAAATTGAAAAAACACTACAGATATGATCTTTTTTCATATAAATATATTAATTATGGGGATATGAAAGACTCATATATTTATCGATCCCCATTACAAGTAAATGAGGACCGAAAGATTCCATATAATTACAACAGACCTAAAACCAAATCATTTTATGTACCGGGGGGTATATCTATTAGTGATTATCTAGGAGAAGAGTATATTACTGATACGGGTAAAAATACGGATAGAAAATATTTGGAGTGGAAAATTTTCAATTTTTGTCTTAGAAAGAATATCGATATTGAGGCCTGGACCGATATGGATACCGGGACCAACATTAATAAAATTACTAAGACTGGGACTAATTATTATCAAATGATTGATAAGAAAGATCTTTTCTATCTTACGATTCACCAAGAAATCAACCCATCCAATCCAAAAAAAAACTTTTTGGATTGGATGGGAGCGGATGAAAAAATGGTATATCGTCCCATATCAAACCTGGAATCTTGGTTCTTCTCAGAATTTGTGCCACTTTATGATGCATATAAGATTAAACCATGGATTATACCAATCAAATTACTTCTTTTCATTTTTAATGAAAATGAAAACATTAGTGAAAATAAAAAAAGGGATCTTCGTATATCATCTAATCAAAAAGAATATCTTGAATTAGAGAATCGAAATCAAAAAGAACAGCTTGTCCAAGGAAATCTTGGCTCAGACGCACGAAACCGACAAAAAGATGTTGAAAAGGATTACACAGAATCAGACATTAAAAAACGTGGAAAGAAAAGACAATCCAAGAGTAACAAGGAAGCGGAACTAGAGTTCTTCCTGAAAAGATATTTGCTTTTTCAATTGAGATGGGATGGTCCTTTGAATCAAAGAATGATCAATAATGTTAAGGTATATTGTTTTCTGCTTAGACTGAGAAATCCAAAGGAAATTGCCATATCCTCTATTCAAAGAGGAGAAATGCACCTGGATGTAATGTTGATCCAGAAGGATCTAACTCTTACAGAATTAATAAAAAGGGGACTATTTATTATCGAACCGGCGCGTCTTTCTATAAAATGGGATGGACAATTTATTATGTATCAAACTATAGGTATTTCATTGGTCCATAACAGTAAGTGCCAAACTAATGGAAGATACCGAGAAAAAAGATATGTTGATGAGAATTATTTCGATAGATCCATTGCACAACATAGAAAGATGCTTGTGAATGGAGACGAAAATCATTATGATTTGCTTGTTCCTGAAAATATTCTATCTCCTAGACGTCGTAGAGAATTTAGAATTCTAATTTGTTTCAATTCCGGAAATAGGAATGTTATGGATAGAAATCCAGTATTTTTCAATGACAACAATGTAAGGAACTGTGGGCCATTTTTGGATGAGGACAAGCATATTGATACAGATATAAATAAATTCATTCAATTCAAATTGTTTCTTTGGCCCAATTATCAATTAGAGGATTTAGCTTGTATGAATCGCTACTGGTTTGATACCAATAATGGCAGTCGTTTCAGTATGTCAAGGATACATATGTATCCACGATTCAGAATTCGTTGATGGTTGGTACATTTCCTATATATCGCGTATCATATCCGGTATATGAAGGTAGACAGATGTACACACACGCTGTGTTACATTCTGATACATGATACCGATTCAATGACGTATCAACTGAATCTAGGAATGAATCGGCAGAATCTTCTTAGATCAAAATCATTTTCTTTTGTGGGTGTAGAAATTTTTTTTTTTTTTCTATCGAATCCTAAATTTTATTTATTAATTTGATTTGATAGAAAAAAAAAGTAGTATATGAATAAATCCAGATCCAGATTATTGTGTGTATCAGATCGAAATGACTGGCATTATTATTATTCCTGATCGGTAAAATCCATATCTGTGGAAAAGAAAAAAAAAAAGAGAGAGAAGAATTATTTTTATGGTCAAAAATTCATTTATCTCGGTTATTCCGCAAGAAGAAAAAAACAAAGGGTCTGTTGAATTTCAAGTATTCAGTTTCACCAATAAGATACAGAGACTTACTTCACATTTGGAATTACACAAAAAGGACTATTTATCTCAGATAGGTCTTCGGAAAATTCTAGGAAAACGTCAACGGCTGCTAGCTTATTTGTCAAAGAAAAATAGAGTGCGTTATAAAAAATTAATCGATCAGTTAGATATTCGGGAACCAAAAACTCGTTAATTTGAAGATTGTTTCAATTCTTTGGTTTATTAGATCTTGAATTTTGATGAACCCCATTTCGTTTTCAGCAATTCATAGAATAATGGATCGGGGAAGATATGAATGTACCGGATACAAGAAAAGACCTCGTGATAGTTAATATGGGTCCTCACCACCCATCAATGCATGGTGTTCTTCGACTTATCGTTACTCTAGACGGTGAAGATGTTATTGACTGCGAACCCGTGTTGGGTTATTTACACAGGGGGATGGAAAAAATTGCAGAAAACCGAACAATTATACAATATCTTCCTTATGTAACACGTTGGGATTATTTAGCTACTATGTTCACAGAGGCAATAACGGTAAATGCACCAGAACAATTAGGAAATATTCAAGTACCTAAAAGAGCCAGCTATATCAGAGTTATTATGCTGGAGCTGAGTCGTATCGCTTCTCATTTATTATGGCTTGGGCCTTTTATGGCGGATATCGGTTCACAAACTCCCTTCTTCTATATTTTTAGAGAAAGGGAATTGATATATGACCTATTCGAAGCTGCCACAGGTATGCGAATGATGCATAATTATTTCCGTATCGGGGGAGTCGCTGCTGATCTACCTCATGGCTGGATAGATAAATGTTTGGATTTCTGCGATTATTCTTTAACAGGAGTTGTTGAATATCAAAAGCTTATTACGCGAAATCCCATTTTTTTGGAACGAGTTGAAGGGGTGGGCATTATTGGTGGGGAGGAAGCAATAAATTGGGGTTTATCAGGACCAATGCTACGAGCTTCCGGAATCCAATGGGATCTTCGTAAAGTTGATCATTATGAGTGTTACGATGAATTCGATTGGGAAGTCCAGTGGCAAAAAGAAGGAGACTCATTAGCTCGTTATTTAGTACGAATCAATGAAATGACGGAATCCATAAAAATTATTCAACAGGCTCTGGAAGGAATTCCGGGGGGTCCCTATGAGAATTTAGAAGTTCGACGCTTTGATAGAGCAAGGGACTCCGAATGGAATGGTTTTGAATATCGATTCATTAGTAAAAAGCCTTCTCCCGCTTTTGAATTGTCGAAACAAGAACTTTATGTGAGAGTAGAAGCCCCAAAGGGAGAATTGGGAATTTTTATGATAGGAGATAATAGTGTTTTTCCCTGGAGATGGAAAATTCGTCCACCGGGTTTCATCAATTTGCAAATTCTTCCTCAGCTAGTTAAAAGAATGAAATTGGCTGATATCATGACGATACTAGGTAGTATAGATATCATTATGGGAGAAGTTGATCGTTGAAATGATAATTGATACGACAGAAGCACAAGCTATCAATTCTTTTTCCAGATCGGAATCCTTAAAAGAGGTCTATGACCTCTTATGGCTGCTTGTCCCTATTTTTATTCCTATATCGGGAATCACAATAGGTGTACTCGTGATTGTGTGGTTAGAAAGAGAAATATCTGCAGGGATACAACAACGTATCGGACCTGAATATGCCGGTCCTTTGGGAATTCTTCAAGCTCTAGCAGATGGGACCAAACTACTTTTGAAAGAAGATCTTCTCCCCTCTAGAGGAGATATTCGTTTATTCAGTATCGGGCCATCTATAGCGGTCATATCCATTCTACTAAGTTATTCAGTAACTCCTTTTGGCTATCGCCTTGTTCTAGCCGATCTCAGTATAGGCGTTTTTTTATGGATCGCTATTTCCAGTATTGCTCCTATTGGACTTCTTATGTCAGGATATGGATCGAATAATAAATATTCCTTTTCAGGTGGTCTACGAGCTGCTGCTCAATCTATTAGTTATGAAATACCATTAACTTCGTGTGTGTTATCAATATCTCTACGTGTGATTCGTTGGAACATGAGCCTTTACCTCTTTCCTAGAAATAAAGGAAAGGGGTTGAATGTATTGAATAGATATCTTTTTTTTTTTATTCATCATTCGGGTCGATGAGTTAAATCAGATAGTTATATGAGTGAAACAAAACAGCTTATGAATTTGCAGTAAGAAGATTGATCCTCATTCCCTATGTACGAGAGTAAAGTGGAAGTAAACATAAACGGTCGAAACTGTTTACCCCAAGATTGGTTGATTAGTCATCATGACTTGAAGCGGGTGCAAAAGATCAACTGTATGGAGTTTCGACTATATATATGTATTACCATATCGGGGATCAATCAAAAATGAGTGGACGGTTAGGAACACCAAGGTACACAAAGGATTAGTGATGGAAATAATGTAAGGTATCCAAAGGGATATTTCTGCATAAAAGGAATCATAATGAGGGCTTTAAGTTGGTAGAAATGATCAAGCAGTACTTCCTCACGATTCCGATCCAGAGTACGCTTCTATCCACTGATTAAAGAAATGACTGTCGAGAACGAAGTAATCCTTTATTTTTTAAAAACCCCTTCCCTCTTCTGAGTAAGAAAGAAGAACAGGAACGAAAGAAATGGAATGCAATAGGAAAACTGAATAATAAATAAGAGATCTTTGTTTATTCTTTCTTTCCTCAACCCTATCCATATTTATACAGATAGAATTCTTATCATGATTCATCAATTATAACTCATGAACTAGTGTCTAATTTTTTTTTTTTTTTCGTACGAAAGATATGGGTCGAAATATCTATTGAAACAACGAGTATTTTATGGAAGGATTAAGTTATTACTGAACAAAGAGAATTGTAATTCTAATTATATTAGAAAGGATGAGATCAATTCAGAAGCGCTTTTTGTTTTTATTATGGCGGACAGAATTCCATTGGTCTAATTCGGGACTCTTCGATGCATCTTTACTCTATCTACAAGCATGCCGGGGTAATAATGAACCAGTCTTTAGATTTATTTATGGCCATTGAGGAGCCGTATGAAGCTGAGGTCTCATGTGCGGTTCTGGAATAGCGATGGGAATAGTGATGTTATCATCGACTATGATTATCTAACAGTTCAAGTACAGTTGATATAGTTGAGGCACAGTCAAAATATGGTTTTTGGGGGTGGAATCTGTGGCGTCAACCTATAGGTTTTATAGTTTTTCTAATTTCTTCCCTAGCGGAATGTGAGAGATTACCCTTTGATTTACCAGAAGCAGAGGAGGAATTAGTAGCAGGTTATCAAACCGAATATTCAGGTATCAAATCTGGTTTATTTTACGTTGCTTCTTACCTAAATCTACTAGTTTCCTCATTATTTGTAACAGTTCTTTACTTGGGCGGGTGGAATCTCTCTATTCCGTACATATTCATTCCTGAACCTTTCAGAATAAATAAAACGGGTGGAGTCTTTGGAATGACAATTGATATCTTTATTACATTAGCTAAAGCTTATTTGTTCCTGTTCATTCTTATCACAACAAGATGGACTTTACCTAGGATGAGAATGGACCAACTATTAAATCTTGGGTGGAAATTTCTTTTACCTATTTCTCTAGGCAATCTATTATTAACAACTTCTTCCCAACTCGTTTCGCTGTAACAGAATCTAATATTATAGATTCATAACCTATCTAGAACAAGAGAAAGAAACATCAAATTATTCATGGATATCCACGATATGTTTCCTATGGTGACTGGGTTCATGAATTATAGTCAACAAACAATACGAGCCGCAAGGTACATTGGTCAAAGTTTCATGATTACCTTATCCCACGTGAATCGTTTACCTGTGACTATTCAATATCCTTATGAAAAATCGATCACATCGGAGCGTTTTCGTGGTCGAATTCACTTTGAATTTGATAAATGCATTGCTTGTGAAGTATGTGTTCGGGTATGTCCTATAGATCTACCCGTTGTTCATTGGAGATTGGAAACAGATATTAGAAAGAAACGATTGCTTAATTATAGTATTGATTTTGGAATCTGTATATTTTGTGGTAACTGCGTCGAGTATTGTCCAACAAACTGTTTATCAATGACTGAAGAATATGAACTTTCTACTTATGATCGTCACGAATTGAATTATAATCAAATTGCTTTGGGTCGATTACCAATGTCAGTAATTGGAGATTACACAATTCGAACAATTATGAATTAAAATAAAAATAGCCACAGGTAAACCTATTGATTCAAGAACGATTACCAATTACTAAGATTCATTTTTGATCTAAAGTAAAGGAGTGACGCTTCTTTCATTTTGCTAGGTCAGTAACTACAAATCATAACTATTGGTTGGTGAGAATTACGGCTTGATTTGGATTTAGAATGGATTCATATATGCGTGATGATTTCAAAATATACAATTCCGAACTACTCTTTTGGATAGAGTAGCGGGATCGATCCAATAACTGTATCTATATCAATCCATACCACATTAGGATTCAATTAGGAACTATCATATAGAAGAAAAAAAAAAAGGTAACCTATTTTTTCTTGGATCGGTCAGTAAGTTTATGAAATATTTCAACTTATTTATCTCTTATTTTACACATAATGGATTTACCTGGACCAATACATGATATTCTTTTAGTATTTCTGGGATCAGGTCTTATATTAGGAGGTCTGGGGGTGGTATTACTTACCAATCCAATTTATTCTGCCTTTTCGTTGGGATTGGTTCTTGTTTGTATATCCTTATTCCATATTCCATCTAACTCCTATTTTGTAGCTGCTGCACAGCTCCTTATTTACGTGGGAGCTGTAAATGTTTTAATCGTATTTGCTGTGATGTTCATGAATGGTTCAGAATATTACAACGATTTCTATCTTTGGACCGTTGGGGATGGGGTCACTTCACTGGTTTGTACAAGTATTCTTTTTTTACTAATTACTACTATCTCGGATACGTCGTGGTACGGGATTATTTGGACTACAAGATCAAACCAGATTATAGAGCAGGACCTAACAAGTAACGTTCAACAAATTGGGATTCATTTATCAACAGATTTTTACCTTCCATTTGAACTCGTTTCTATAATTCTTTTAGTTGCTTTGATAGGTGCAATTGCTATGGCCCGTCAGTAATAAGTAATAAATAGTTAGAATTCTAAATCCAAAATAAATAAAGTCTTGTTTTGTTCTATGTTATTGTTATCACATCCATTTTTCTTCAATTCTATTTTCATATTGTTCATATATTAAATTGAAAGGGGTTTAGTTCGATCCATTACTAATACCTTACTTTGTTTCGTACTTGTTATATTCTAGTCAATCAAATTGGTTAAATTGTTGTTCATATTGAAATGAATCGAGATTGATGAGGAGTTGGTCAATGATGACCGAACATGTACTTATTTTGAGTGCCTATTTATTTTCTATCGGTATTTATGGATTGATCACAAGCCGAAACATGGTTAGAGCACTTATGTGTCTTGAGCTTATACTGAATGCGGTTAATATAAATCTCGTAACATTTTCTGATTTGTTTGATAGTCGTCAATTAAAAGGAGATATTTTCTCCATTTTTGTTATAGCTATTGCAGCCGCTGAAGCAGCTATTGGGCCGGCTATTGTTTCATCGATCCATCGTAACCGAAAATCAACTCGTATCAATCAATCGAATTTGTTGAATAAATAGTCGTAATGATCTAAATAAAGACAGATGTATATCTATAATATATTCACCAATTTTAGAATTAGCATGTATGACTCGTATGGCCATGTTTGCTGAAACGTAAGAAATCAAAGTATCTTGGCCCTCTCTCATGAACAGATCCAGAAGTAGATTGATTATAAAAAAAAAATTCTGGTAAACCACTGATTCGTCTGGCGTCTACAATATCAAATTCAATTACTACTAATTTATAACCAGATCGAAAATGGATAAAGTTCAAAAAATTTATAGATCCAATGTCACATTCAGTAAAGATTTATGATACATGTATAGGGTGTACTCAATGTGTAAGAGCCTGCCCCACAGATGTATTGGAAATGATACCTTGGGACGGATGTAAAGCTAAACAAATTGCTTCTGCTCCAAGAACAGAGGACTGTGTAGGTTGTAAGAGATGTGAATCCGCTTGTCCAACGGATTTCTTGAGTGTTCGGGTTTACTTATGGCATGAGACAACTCGCAGCATGGGTCTAGCTTATTGATACGTTCTAGAAAAATCCACTTGAATCCATTTGATTCCTCTTTACCGACAAAAACCCGTACTCGAGAAATTATTCCGAGCGCGGGTTTTTCTGGTCAAAGTCTATCTTGTCTTTACCACGAGTTATTTTCCTTGGTTAACAATAATTGTTGTTTTGCCGATATCTGCGGGTTCCTCAATTTTCTTTCTTCCTCATAGAGGAAATAAAAATAAGGTGGTTCGGTGGTATACTATTTGTATATGCTTATTAGAACTCCTTCTAATGACCTATGCATTCTGTTATCATTTCCAATTGGACGATCCATTAATCCAACTGGAGGAGGCTTATAAATGGATAAATATTTTTGATTTTCACTGGAGACTAGGAATTGATGGACTTTCCATAGGACCCATTTTACTGACGGGATTCATCACTACTTTAGCTACTTTAGCGGCTCGGCCAGTTACTAGAGATTCGCGATTGTTCCATTTCCTGATGTTAGCAATGTACAGTGGTCAAATAGGATCATTTTCTTCTCGAGACCTTTTACTTTTTTTCCTCATGTGGGAGTTAGAATTAATTCCTGTTTATCTACTTCTATCCATATGGGGAGGGAAGAAACGTCTGTACTCAGCTACAAAGTTTATTTTGTACACAGCAGGGGGTTCTATTTTTCTCTTAATGGGAGTTCCGGGTATGGGTTTATATGGCTCCAATGAACCAACATTAAGTTTTGAAACATTAGCTAATCAATCCTATCCTTTGGGGTTGGAAATAATATTCTATTTTGGCTTCCTTATTGCTTATGCTGCCAAATCGCCGATTATACCCCTGCATACATGGTTACCAGATACCCACGGAGAAGCGCATTACAGTACATGTATGCTTCTAGCGGGAATCTTATTAAAAATGGGAGCATATGGATTGATTCGGATCAATATGGAATTATTACCCCATGCTCATTCTATATTTTCTCCCTGGTTGATGATAGTAGGAACGATTCAAATAATCTATGCAGCTTCAACTTCTTTCGGTCAACGCAATTTAAAAAAGAGAATAGCCTATTCCTCCGTATCTCATATGGGTTTCACACTTATAGGAATCGGTTCCATAACCGATACGGGAATCAATGGAGCCGTTTTACAAATAATCTCTCATGGATTTATTGGTGCTGCGCTTTTTTTCTTGGCGGGAACGAGTTACGATAGAATATGTCTTGTTTATCTCGACGAAATGGGAGGAATAGCTATCCCAATGCCAAAAATATTTACCACGTTCAGTAGCTTCTCAATGGCTTCTCTTGCATTGCCAGGAATGAGTGGTTTTGTTGCAGAATTGGTAGTATTTTTTGGAATAATTACCAGTCCAGAATATCTTTTAATACCAAAAATACTAATTACTTTTGTAATGGCAATTGGAATGATATTAACTCCTATTTATTCATTATCTATGGTACGCCGTATGTTCTATGGATACAAGCTATTCAACGTTCCAAACTCTTATTTTGTGGATTCTGGACCACGAGAACTATTTGTTTCGGTCTGTATCCTTCTACCCGTAATAGGTATTGGTATTTATCCTGATTTCGTTCTCTCGCTATCAATTGACAGGATAGAAGCTATTCTATCTAATTATTTTCATAAATAGTTTTCATCAATAAGACAAGACATAAAGTCAAAGAATCCTGTGATTTTAAAAATCGTTCACTGTACAATGCAATGAAAGAAAAAAGAATGAAGTGAATTGGAATCAGATATATCTGGAGTTTTTGAGAACCATTTGAATCAAGTAGTGATTCAAATGGTTCTCAAAAACTTGCACAAACTTTCTTTATATATGGGACGATGTTCCTATGTATTCTTCAGGCCTTTTCTTCAATTAGATGTTAATGTGAATGAACCATAACTATGTAGTCCTATTCCTAATAGATTGACTCCAAAATAGCATATCCAAATTATAAGAAATCCGATCGAAGCCACAATTGCCGAATCCACACCCTGAAAGTTCTGATTTGTTCTACTATGTAAATAAATCGCGAATATGGTCCAAGTAATAAATGCCCAAGTTTCCTTGGGGTCCCAATTCCAATAAGACCCCCATGCTTCATTAGCCCATACTGCTCCCGAAAGAATACCTATGGTTGAAAAAGTAAACCCTAGACTAATGACACGATAACTACAATGATCTAATTGCTGAGTCAATTGATACCTGTGATAATTCATAAACAAAAGAAAAGAAGTTTTTTGTAAAACACTTCTTTTTTCATTCACAAAGGAAAATGACCCAATTAATAAATGATTGCTTTTACCAGGAATACCTCGATTTTTTCGAAATGTAATGACTAAAAGAGCTACTGATAATAACGATCCACATAAAAGAGCTGCATAGCTCAATAACATCATACTTACGTGCATCATTAACCACTGGGATTGTAGAGCAGGTACTAATATTGCAGATTGATGCATTTCAGTTGAAAGACCCGAAGTGGCAAATCCTTGAGTAAAAATGGCACTTGGCGCGGTTATTGCGCTTAAAAAATTTTTCTGGTTCCCTATTTTAGGAACCCTATGAATAATGGCGAAACCCCACGAAAGGAACATTAAAGATTCATATAAATCACTTAACGGGAAATGTCTCGAATAAATCCAACGAGTAACTAATAATCCTGTTATACAGAAAAAAGTAGCCATCATGCCCTTTTCTGACGAATCAAATAGTCCTACAGTTTCATGGACTAATAAGGTCATTAAATGAATCGTAATCACAATTGAAATGATAGAAAAAGAGATGTGAGTTAATATATGTTCTAAAGTCGCAAATATCATAAAAAAAAAATGGTTTTTTTTTTAAGGAGGGTATCCCAAATTACGAAATAGAAATCCGTAATTGAATTCATTATAGGATCTATTGTTGTGCCTTTTTTAGAGGATGCCGCCACTCGGACTCGAACCGAGATGCTCTAGCACTGCTTCCTAAGAGCAGCGTGTCTACCAATTTCACCATGGCGGCTTGATTGAAATAATCATAATAATCATAGCCTATATGATGTTCAATCGTCGAGATTGAAGGATTTAATGCAATCTATTTTAGGAAACGTTTGAATCCATGAATAAAGACCCATTCAAATAAATATTTAAACGTTCCATAATCCTTAGTCTCGTGGTAGAGTGTCATTTTTAACAGCGGGCTTTCCCGTATTCTAAGTTCTTCTGGAACAGTTGGAACTAGACGGTTATGCCCTCAGTCGAGGTATAGAACCAAGAATTTTTTTTTTTCTCATTTTGATTCATTTCTCATTTATTTGATTTCGTAGATCCGAAATCAAAAAGATTCATTTTCAATAAACAAAAGAAAACAATATTTTTTATGTATCACAACCTCATTACTACATCCAAGGAATTTCTATAAATATTTTGATAGTTTGATATCAAAACTGTATTAATGATTGGGATCCTCATTGTCTACATAACATAATTCGTGTGAGGTTTTACCAAACCAATTAGGTATTGGGCCAGGCATATCAATCATTTAACAAAAGAGTTTTGATCTTTATCAGAATTCTATACTTTACTTAGAAACCTTAGAAAATCTAATTTTAACTTATAAGATCTCTTTAAATAGATAAAATCTATTTAGATATTAGATCTAGATATATCGATTGATCGATCCTCCAGCCCAAACATAGGATCTATTTTGGTTGGATTAGGTAAGATTGACTCATTCTTTGTACATAAATATGGATCTCCAGGGGATCTGGCAGTTTTATTAGTTTGTTTTTTTGTTGATCCATTCGACACAAGAGGGAGTCTATGTAGATATGTAGTGATTCAGAGAGCTACAAAGCAAGGTTTTCATTTAATCAATTAGTTTCAATGATCCATTGATTTTTACTATAGATCTTATCTCTGCGCTGCTATGGAACAAAAAAAAAAACGGGGTTCGAACCTCGTTCATACTTGTTTCAGATCTTCCAAAAATCTTAATGATGTATAACTATTGGAGATACATAATCCAATAAACCCCTTCCTAAAAAAAAAAAAAAGAAATAAGAGTTTTGTTATTGTGAGTGAAAAGCGAATCGATGGGGAAAGTTACAATCCCCATCTCGCAAATTATAAAAATCTACTATAACTATAAAACTATAATGAAAAGTGAAACCTTGTATTTTGTGTCTAACTACTTCTTTCTTTTTTTTCAAACAAAAAAGAAATTCTTTTTAGAACCTAGTATACAGAATAATTCTTATTCTACATACCACAACAGCTAGTTCTATTTCATATTGATAAGTTCAAAACTTTAGTTAATGTGAATTCTTCATCTTATAAATCATCCAATTCATCGAGTCATGTCGATTCAGATCATTCTAAGGCTTTATTTTTGTCGCACAAAAAAACTTTTTGAATGCCCAGTAGAAATCGATTTAGCTAAAGATAAGGCTTTTGCAGCGGCCTGACATCCCTTTCCTTTCCAAATATTTTTACGAATACGCTTTTTTGAAAGAGAAGTACGTTTCTTTGGAACCGCCATTTCAAAAAAAAAAAGGATCACTCATTTTTATAGTTGGATGTGAAAGACATTTATTGTTCAAAATGGATCGTTCTTTCTATTCATTATCTATATTTATTCCATAGTTAATACTTACTTCATAATATATAAAAATATAGATACGTAAGCATCGCATATGGTATCACTAGGGATAAAAAAAAGAAAATAGAAGGAAAAAGAAAGAACGATGTGATTTTCAAAGGAGTTTTTTTTTTTAACATCTCTATTACATACAATGTCCGAAGAAAAATTTGTACTGATTGGTAGCTTCATATCTTCATTCAATCTATGTATGTCTATGAGTGAGATCCACTACCGTGGAAATTGAATCGGTTGCTATCGATAAGAATCAAAAAGATTTCAATTCATATCTCAGTCTCTTTATATATTCTATTGTTTGTCATCTTACCTTTAATAAATCGAAAAGCTTAAGAACCCTTACCTAGTTTAATAAAACAATAATGAATGTCACTTTTTCTATTAATTGATCAAGCTCCGAGATAGAGTCCCCATAATTTAAATGAATAGTTTAAATGAAGTAGTTAATCCGTTAAACAATACATTACTTGATAAGGGAAATTTTAGTAATTTCTTATTTTAGTTCTATGCGAAGTGACAAGTATTAGAGGATTTTCCATAAGGATGAGTTTGTTTTATTGGACTAGAAGCCAATCAATCAGTTCCACAATGAATTAGTTAATGACTCCGAATAAACGAAATAAAAAAAAAAACTAGGTCTTATTTTATGGGGTCGAGTTAATGACGGATCCTATGATACATATCAGAATCGAGTACTTGATTTTTGGTATCATTCTTTTTCCTTACTATATTGATATACATATGGATAGAAATCACCGTAATATCTGAGTGGAATGCTTTAAAATCTTATATTTTTTATCTTAATAAATATCTTCGTTAACGTTAATAACTAGGTAGTCACTTGTAACTAGTAACTTGGTCATTTGAAGAAATGGAACTTCTTGATTTGAATTTTTTGTTTTTTAAATATTTTGGAAAGAATCAGAATAATTAAGAATTCAAAATCATATTTTATTTTATATCTTTATTTTATTTATTTGATTATTGCTCCTTCCAAAAGAGATAAGGTCTGGTGAATCGGAAACAATTAATAAGAATAAAAAAAGAAAGTTTGATTTTCTTATGGAACATACATATCCATATGCATGGATCATACCTTTTGCTCCACTTCCAGTGACTATGTCAATAGGATTGGGACTTCTGTTTGTTCCGACCGCAACAAAAAATCTTCGTCGTATGTGGACTTTTCCTAGTGTTTCATTGCTAAGTATAGTTATGGTTTTTTCATCCGATTTGTCTATTCAACAGATAAATGGCAGTTCTATCTATCAACATCTATGGTCTTGGACCATCAATAATGATTTTTCTTTAGAGTTCGGCCACTTGATCGACCCACTTACTTCTATTATGTCAATACTAATCACTACTGTTGGAATCATGGTTCTTATTTATAGTGACAATTATATGGCTCATGATCAAGGATATTTGAGATTTTTTGCTTATATGAGTTTTTCCAATACTTCCATGTTGGGATTAGTTACTAGTTCCAATTTGATACAAATTTATATTTTTTGGGAACTAGTGGGAATGTGCTCGTATTTATTAATAGGTTTTTGGTTCACACGACCCACTGCAGCAAATGCTTGTCAAAAAGCGTTTGTAACTAATCGTGTAGGGGATTTTGGGTTATTATTAGGAATCTTAGGTTTTTATTGGATAACAGGGAGTTTCGAATTTCGGGATTTGTTCGAAATCTTCAATAACTTGATCCATAATAATGGGGTCAATTCTTTATTTGCTACTCTGTGTGCTTCCCTATTATTCGTCGGTGCAGTTGCTAAATCCGCACAATTTCCCCTTCATGTATGGTTACCTGATGCCATGGAAGGGCCTACTCCTATTTCGGCTCTTATACATGCTGCTACTATGGTAGCAGCGGGAATTTTTCTTGTCGCTCGGCTTCTTCCGCTTTTTACAGTCATACCTTACATAATGAATCTCATTTCTTTGATAGGTGAAATTACGGTACTATTAGGGGCTACTTTAGCCCTTGCTCAAAGAGACATTAAGAAAAGTTTAGCCTATTCTACAATGTCTCAATTGGGTTATATTATGTTAGCCCCAGGGATAGGCTCTTATCGAGCTGCTTTATTCCATTTGATCACTCATGCCTATTCGAAAGCATTATTGTTTTTAGGATCCGGATCAATTATTCATTCAATGGAACCCATTGTTGGATATTCGCCAGATAAAAGTCAGAACATGGTTCTTATGGGTGGTTTAACAAAATATGTGCCAATTACAAAAACGACTTTTTTATTAGGTACACTTTCTCTTTGTGGAATTCCACCTCTTGCTTGTTTTTGGTCTAAAGATGAAATTCTTAATGATAGTTGGTTGTATTCACCGATTTTCGCGATAATAGCTTGTTTCACAGCAGGGTTAACTGCATTTTATATGTTTCGGATGTATTTACTTACTTTTGATGGTCATTTACGCGCCCTTTTTCAAAATTACAGTGTTACTAAAAATAGCTCGTTCTATTTAATATCTATATGGGGGAAAGAAGGAACCAAACTAGTTAACAGAAATTTGTTTTTATCAACAATGAATAATAATGAAAAGGTTTTCTTTTTTTCGAAAACGAAGATATACAAAACGGATGGCAATGTAAGAAATCTGATACGATCCTTTAGAATTTCTTTTGAAAAGAAAGACACTTCAACGTATCCCCATGAATCGGACAATACTATGCTATTGTCTCTGCTTGTATTGGTCCTATTTACTTTGTTTGTTGGATCCATAGGAATTCCTTTCGATCAAGAAGTAATGGATTTTGATATATTATCGAAATGGTTAACTCCGTCAATAAATCTTTTACATCCAAATTCGAACTATTCTGTGGATTGGTATGAATTTGTGACAAATGCAACTTATTCAGTCAGTATAGCCTGTTTTGGAATATTCATAGCGTTTCTTTTATATGGTTCTGTTTATTCATCTTTTCAGAATTTGTACTTAATCAATTCATTTTTAAAAAAAATAGGTTCTAAGAGAATCTTCTTGGACCGAATAATAAATGTGATATACAATTGGTCATATAATCGTGGTTACATAGATGTTTTTTATGCAACATGCATAATTAAAGGTATAAGAGGATTAGCTGAAGTAACTCATTTTTTGGATAGACGAGTAATTG